CAATTTGAATGAATTAAAGAGCGGTCTTATTCGAAACGCCTCGTGATCTTTAACCAATTATGTGCTTCAATATAATTACCTGGAGTAAGCGCTATAGCTTGTTTCCAATACTCGGCAGCTTGATCGGACCAAGCCTCCGCAATTTCAGAATCCCCCTGTAGAATGGCCTGTTCTCCCCGGTCGGAATAGGCGGGTCAATTCCTTCCCTTAGAACCGTACTAGAGAGTTTCCTACCTCATACGGCTCGGCAATCCATTCTTTTTGAGGTCCCATCTTAATCTACCCTATGCTAACTGAATTAGATTTATGATAAATCAATCTATCCCATTTCTTTTTTCTTGGGTTAACCAGAAGAAATTAATTACATAAGTTTCAAATTCTAATTTAGATCAATAATTAGTTTTCTCTTTTCTCCCACCTTCAGAAGCGTGAAGCATGGATATACCCTATATCCTTAGAATTTTCTGAAAGGTAACTATCTCGGTTTCATATATGAAATGTATATAGAATCTTTGAAAAAGACTTTTTCCATAAGAAAAAAGAACTTACTATCTTTGGGATCTGATGCTACACCGCTGCTCAATACTTTAGTGGATCCACTCTATTACATAAGTTGATTCCTAACTTGATATCCCATATCATGACATAAGTAAGCAGTTCTTAACTGTATCGATCCGATAGCTCGATAATTGATCTTTACGGTGCTTTCTTTATCAATTCGATCCTTTATCCATAGAGTATAGTATGTGGGCCGTATTTTCCTATTTTTTTAAAGTCTCTTTCATTGCTACAGCTGATACAAATCGTTGCTTTGGACGATGCATATGTAGAAAGCCCTTTTTTTCTAGTATTGACTAGTCAATTTGCTCTTTTTTTTCCTTCTTTCTATAGTGGAGATAGTCGCACGTAATGACAGATCACGGCCATATTATTAAAAGCTTGTGGTAAGAATGGGTTTCGTTCTAGTGCCCGGAAATAATATTCTAAAGCCTTTGTATGCTCTCCGTTGCTTGTGTGTATAAGGCCTATATTATAGAGTATATAACTTCGATCATAGGGATCGATTTCTGGTCGCGTAGCTTCATAATAATTCTGTAAAGCTTCCGCATAATTTCCTTCGGATTGAGCCGACATCCGTTACGGTCGTTCATTTTATTCAAAAAGTCTCCGTTCCAGAACCGTACGTGAGATTTTCATCTCATACGGCTCCTCCCTTCTGTGCATAATACTAAGGGGAATAATCCATAGAATCAAAATTTCACTATTCTCGTTATGAACTGACAGGAGCTAGTATTTTTACAAGAAATCTCTAGCCAGCCTTCCCGCAAGAGGTTTTTTCTTAACACCAACCGTATTAGTGCTAGATAGAAATGATAACTCCAACGATTTCTTTGTCCTCAACGCCTACTATTTCCGGGAATTAGTCACTTCAACGATCTTTGATGGTTATACGGGTATCCAAAGTACGAACGAGATGGATGTTTGTTGTCCCAACCATTCTTGCTAGTCCCAATACCGATAAGGAAAGGGGTATTTTATAACAAAGTTTTCGTGTTGTTGATTCCTAGGTGTAGTGCTTCTTCCCCTATGCCTCCTATTGGTACTAGTGGACCTGCAATACAGAACCTATAGGTATAACCTTTTGTTCAATACTAAAATCGACAATTAAAGTATCCGAGGCTGGATCAATCGAGGATACACGACAGAAGGAATTGTTCTATCTCCAAACTTTACCTTCACCAAGCGTAGGTTTTTCCATAATTAGGTTCTTTCTATTCCGAACAACGTCTTTTTATTCTAAGACTGGGGTGAGGGCTAAAAAAAAAAAAAGAAAAAAGAATCAAATCACACCATCCCTGTAATAGGTAAATGCCTTTTTTTCTCCTAAAGTTGTCGGAATTATTCGTAATAAAATATTGGCTACAATTGAAGAGGTCTTATCAATAAAATTTCCATTTATCCGAGATCTAGGCATAATTAGCAATCCATTCTATAATTCTTCTCATTATCCCTCGGGAAAATGATCCCACAAACAAAGGAATTGTAGTACAAAATAACATAAAAACAGACGACTCATTCTAAAAAAAAACAAAGACGTGGACCTTCTGCTCAAATTGTCCGCCTTTTGGACAAAGAGAGATAGGATACTTTTGAATCAGATTGGATCTCATCCAAATTTCGTAGCATACAAATGAGTGTAGCTATTACTATTTCATCTAAGTTGAATAACCGAGGGCTTTATTTTGATATGGATTCTGATAACTCGAGAAATTTAGATTTGGTTATGATCCAAAGAAGAAAAAGGATGGAATAATCATTCCATGCAAAAATATTGAAATGGAATAGAAAAATCCATGGTACGATTCATTAATTTGTAATAGATGGATGGGGTAGTTGATGAGATAAGTTGTTGTTGATAAATTGGAAAGGAATTTTTGATTTCTATAGAATCATTGATCCGTCGTACCTGTACTGTAATAATATGAATGCCTCGCTATTC